TTTTACATATTTATTCAAAAAAAGTTCTATGTTTTGACTGAAGTTAGATAATAGAGTTATTTTATGTATTCTTTTTTTTCTTATTAATTTCTTAAAGAGGTTTTCAATGAATCAGTTACGTTAATTCTGAATCCTGAGATGGTGCAGATGCCAAAGACGATGAATTTCGTTCTTTTTATCTTTCTCTATTTTTGTTCATACCACCTATAATTATTGATAATTCACAAATTTTCAATTGAATTTTTTGATTCGTGGAACTAGTATTTTTATCTATCTCTTTAAAAATTTTTTAAATTGAAACTTAGGGAAGTACTTTAGAAATATATGTATAAAAAAACATATTTTATTGAGTCCCTTCATGCCTACTATAACTAGTTATTTCGGGTTTCTACTAGCAGCTTTAACTATAACCTCAGTTCTATTTATTGGTCTAAGCAAAATACGACTTATTTAAAATTAATTGAATGAAGATTTTTTTAGAAAAAAGAATTTCTACGGGATTTCATATGTTCGATAGTTCCTTACCGTGTTAATTACCCAATTTTGGTCATTGAGATTCATCGGCAATACAGATTAAGAGCTAGGAATAGATAGTACCTCTCTTTTCTCCCTTTCAAAAATGAAAACAAAAGAAAATTGAAATGATTGAAGTTTCTTTATTTGGAATCGTCTTAGGTCTAATTCCTATTACTTTGGCTGGATTATTCGTAACTGCTTATTTACAATACAGACGTGGTGATCAGTTGGACTTTTGATTAGTTAACATCGCTTTTTGTTGACTGACCTCCTTCTTGCTTTCATATGCGGGAGGTCTAATTCAGATTGCTGTTCAATTATTTGCGAACAGTGGAATTTTGACACAATCTAATAAACAAGAGTGACAACACGCTCTGTAGGATTTGAACCTACGACATTGGGTTTTGGAGACCCACGTTCTACCGAACTGAACTAAGAGCGCTTTTCTTGTTTTTTCTAAAAAACGAAAAGGCTAGAAAGAAGACATTCTTTAACCCGAATCGATTTTGTACGTATATACTATATCATAGTATATCAGAAATTTCAGAATTATTTGTATGTCCAATTTTATTAAAAAAAAGATAGATCTAAAATAGATCCCTCGTTACTGCTCAGAAGAGCAGTAATTAGGTAGGGATGACAGGATTTGAACCCGTGACATTTTGTACCCAAAACAAACGCGCTACCAAGCTGCGCTACATCCCTTTCAATTGGTTTACGGTGTCATTGTAGAGAATTCCTATCTTGTTTTCCACATCCTTCTTTTTTTTGTCTCATATCAGATAACAAACATATATATAATTAAAAAAAATTACTTTTTTTTTTTACGAGAATTCTCTCAATTTCCATTTTACATAAATTAGGCGTTTCCATTTGAAAATGGAATCTATAAGATCGTTCTAGTAGATAATATTTGAATTCTAATTTTGAAAATGGGGGGGGTTACGTATACAAATACAAGACCTTCTTAACTACATGTACATCTGTAGTTATATATATTACTATATATAATGTAATACAATAAAGAAGAAAGAAGGAGGATTTCAAATGCGAGATCTAAAAACATATCTTTCCGTAGCACCGGTACTAAGTACTCTATGGTTCGGTTCGTTAGCAGGTTTATTAATAGAGATTAATCGTTTATTTCCAGATGCATTAACATTTCCCTTTTTTTCATTCTAGTTATTAACATCAGAAAGGGTGCAAAAATTTAGAGATACGATCAACGATCGGGGACTAATCCCCCCCTTTTTTTCGAATTCATTCTAAAAAAAAATCCGAAAAAGGGGGGGGGGACGAAAGGTCATAAAAACGAGGGTTCAGGATCCAATTAAATTAGTAATAGAACGGAAACAGTGTTGCTAGGGAAAGAGTATCCTATGAGATACTTAAAAAAAATACTGTACAAAGATTTGAAATATAGTTTTCAAAAAATCATTGTATTGCTTATTATTTTATTTTTATTTAATTACTAATTAATATTCATTGCAACGAAATATTTCAGAAATTTTTTTTAGTTAACAGCTTCTATTTTTTTGGTTCTTGTTCTTTCTGGATCCTAAAATGAAAATAGAAGATTGGGGTGAATCATAAATCCAAAGGAGGTTTCATGGCCAAGGGTAAAGATGTTCGAGTAACAATTATTTTGGAATGTACCAGTTGTGTTCGAAATGATATTAAGAAAGAATCAGCGGGAATTTCCAGATATATTACTCAAAAGAATCGGCATAACACCCCTAGTCGATTGGAATTGAGAAAATTCTGTCCCTATTGTATAAACATACAATTCACAGGAAAATCAGGAAATAGATCAAATTGAGTGCTTGTATGTCAACTTTTATTTTAAGAACAGGAATAATGATAGTATCTATATATTATTACATATATATAAATATAAACAAATAAATCAATAGAAAGAAATCAAATCCTATATTCTTAATAGAAACTCTATCCTATATAGAAATAATAGAAATAGAAATCGTTTTTATTTTGATCCGATCAAAATAGGATTTTAGAGATAAGGAATCAAAAAATTATGAATAAATCTAAGCGACCTTTTACTAAATCCAAGCGATCTTTTCGTAGGCGTTTGCCCCCGATCCAATCGGGGGATCGAATTGATTATAGAAACATGAGTTTAATTAGTCGATTTATTAGTGAACAAGGAAAAATATTATCTAGACGGGTGAATAGAGTGACTTTAAAACAACAACGATTAATTACTATTGCTATAAAACAAGCTCGTATTTTATCTTTGTTACCTTTTCTTAATAATCAGAAACAATTTGAAAGAAGTGAGTCGACCCCTAGAACTACTAGCCTTAGAACCAGAAAAAAATAGACTTATTCTTCAATTAAATCACAATTCCAATCTGAAGGAATTAAAAAAGAGGTTAATATTTTGTTCGACAAATCCAATCAAGAATCAAAATTTGATTGTTACGTCTGTGTCTGTCATAAAAAAAAAAAAGAAAAGAATCGTCGAAAAGAAAAAGAATAACTCTTTTTTTAGCGACTATATACTCTCGGTTTGTTTTGACGACTTTTTTTTATAATACTAATTTCTACTCTACCTTCCCCGAGCTCATTCTCCTTAGAACTCTATTTCAAATATTTTAGTGGATTTCGTCCAATCCCCTTATTTTTTGATCTCATTCGAAATCGTATAAAGACAACTCCTATTTAATAGAGCTATTTGTGCAAGTATTTTCCGATTAAGAAGTAATTGCTTCTTGTACAGATTGTGTATGAATTGGTTATAACTATAGAATACCTCTATTTCGTGAATTACGGCATTTATTCGAGTGATCCATAAACGACGAAAATCTCTTTTTCTTTTACCCCTATCCCGATGAGCCGAAACTAAAGCTCTTATTCTCTGTTGAGTCATAGTTCGTGTAAGTCGTGAATGAGCCCCTCGAAAGCTTGATGCAAATAAACGAAGTTTTGTTCTACGCCTCCGAGCTATATATCCGCGTTTAATTCTAGTCATTGAATAAATCAAACTTTGATGAATAACTAATTCTTTTTTTTTAGTTATTCTTTTCCCCTTTACTAGTCATTAATAACCAAACGAATTATTCCAATGTATAAAAAAAATTCCAATGGCTTTTGCTATTCTAACCTTCCCCACCACTATTTTTTGCTAAGTATTTTCCTTTGCTTTGAGCTTTGAAAGGAGAAATTGCCTTGATACTTGATATAAAAAAATAGAATAACTACAAAAAGTAGTAAATAGAAATGGATAAATAGTGGGTTCCATCGTTTCTATGGTTACTTCTAAAACGGTGAGGTCCTCTCTATACACCGGAGCTCCTTCTTTTAATTAATCAATACTATTGGTAACTTGTACAATTCACATTCTTTGGCTCTACCCCATTAATCTTCCAGTAATAGGTCTTTCACAATGAGATCCACTTTATACAGTAACGGTATTTCATTTTTAAAATTGATTTGGTCGTTTACCCTGTTAGTCCGTCCTTTTTTTTCAAGAGTAGAATCTTTTTAATAAAAAATGGAATTTCCCCCGCTTAATGGATAATCATTTGTTATCATTGGGGGTTTTCTAAAAAATAGAGTTGATTGGATTTGCACCAATGTAAACCATAAGTTTCAGACAAAATAGAAGATATGAACGATCCATCTTTTTTAAATAATTAATCGAGTTCCTCCATTCTATTTTATTCACAGGTACTGATCCTGGATATTTCAAAAAGAATTTCCTTTTTATGTTTCAGTCTATGATCTAAACGAGTCGCACATACACCCGAGTACATGTTCCTCGTCGCTGAGGGCATCCCCGAAGCGCTGGGGATTTCGTGACATTTCGGATTGGCTGTCTTGTATTTCTAATAAGTTGTTTAATGGTTGGCATACGGAATCATATAAATAATGGGCTGGTTTAGATTGGTTCTAACCGGCTAATTCTGAATTACTTCTCTTCAACATTCTCTTCAATATCTTTTTTTGAATATTGAAGAGAATATGAAACTAAACCTTTAATCTAAAAAGATATAAAATTAGCAATTGTAGATTTGCATGAAATCGCTCCTATTTTTTATTGAACCGCTACAAGATCAACAATTCCATGAGTTTGGGCTTCTGTTGCTGACATAAAAACATCCCTTTCCATGTCTTCGGATACAACCCATATAGGTTTGCCCGTTCTTTGTACATAAACCCTTGTGATGGTTTCGCGAAGTTTTAGTAGTTCTTCCGCTTCCAAGATAAATTCTCCCGTTTGTGCCTCATAAAACGAACTAGCGGGTTGATGGATCATTACCCTGATGATATAATAGAAAAGGTTCCTCCGTCTCGCAGAATGAGGCGCGATAACCAAAAAAACAGAGAAAATTGAATAACCGTACAGGCTTTTTTTGTGCATTGCATACGGCTCCACAATGGAATTTACGTTTTTGACCTTTCCTTTCGGCGAAAGAAAACAAAATATAGGTTGTATTCTACGCAGATCCATAAATGATCCAATTACCATCCTTCTTTTTTGTAGGAGTTAAAAAAATACTATGATGGTTCCGTTGCTTTATATATCATTTTTTTGATCCGTCTATGATTCAGCAATCCCAAAGTGTCTTTTTTTTTTTTTAATATAAATTTTTTAAATAAGCTTCCGGTGTGAAAACAAAGTTTGTGACGCTGAGATGTGCCCGAATAGGTAAGATATCATTTGAAATACCCCTTCCTTATCTCATACTACTCTTTCAATATATAATCTAAATTTTTTTAATCTCAAAAATTTCATATCGAATTCGAAGTGCCATGCTATTATTACTTAACTAATTCATATTTCCGATGGCGAAGGCATAGTATTTTTTTTCTCAAAAATAAAAAACTCATTGGCGCCAAGCGTGAGGGAATGCTATACGTTTGGTAATTGCTCCTCCGACTAGGATAAAGGATGCTATTGAAGCGGCCAATCCCATGCATATTGTCTGTACATCGGGTCGCACAAATTGCATAGTATCATAAATAGCCATTCCAGATATTACCCATCCACCAGGAGAGTTTATAAACAAATAAAGATCTTTGGTATCCTTTTCTATACTGAGATATATCATAAGACTAATAAGTTGATTCGAGATTTCGGTATCAACCTCTTGGCCTAAAAAAAATAATCTTTCTCGATAAAGTCGGTTGATTAGGATAAAATTTTATTCCTTAGGAGCCGTACAGGCACCTTTTGATGCATACGGTTCAACAAAAATTGTGAAAAAATCAATGTGTCGATTCCAATTCCCTTTTTTTTTCATAAAAGGCTTTTCTTTCTAACTTATAAGGGAAGGGCTCGCTCCCTTGCTCCCTTTTTAAAAGTAAAAGAAAAAATAAGTTTTGGCCCCTTCTATTAGATATTATAATCCTATAATAAAACGATTGATTAGGCCTGTCAGACTAACTTGATTCATTGATATTTGTTTTTCATCGAGATTCAGTTGAAATGGCGATGGTTTTTTCTTGTTCCTGAACGGGCTTCTTCTTTTTTTTATTCCATTTTTAGGTTTATGCTCTACCCCGAGTAAAAGGAAAAATTTGCCCGATTTTGATTTGCACATATAGGACAAATGAACCAAATACCGCGTCTTTTTTTTACTACTCCTTCTTTTTTTTTCAATTCATTTCTTTCACATGTCTTCTGTCAAATAGTGAACAAATTTTTAATTATATTATTTGATCAACAGTTTTAGATCACCCTGTTTCAATTTTTTGTATTTTTGAATAGAATTTTTTATCATAATTTTGCATATCATATAAGTAGTAATTATAAAAATATTATATATTAATTATCAATTGGGTTTTTGCTAAACGGAGCCTGGATACTTAATTTTATTAGTCCGATCACGTAAACCATAAAAAATTTTTGATAATCTAATATCAATCTAAATACTCCCTGCATTTAATTCTACTTTATTTTTTGCGCTTCGCGTTACAAATTTTTGATAATTCAATCAATGTTTTTGGGCGAAACAGAGGATATCTCGATCGAGGGAGAAAATGGGGAAATCCCATATAGCCCAATATATCTGACAAGTCGCACTATATGTCAACCCAAGATGTATCTCCTTCTCCAGGACTTCGAAAAGGTACTTTTGGAACGCCAATAGGCATGAAATGAAAAAAAAGAGAATTAAGTTCTCTATTTCACTTTGATGTGGAAACGTAAGACTGGGGTTTCATTTTTTTTAAATATTATCCTTTTTTCCTACTTTATTAATCATATTTAAATTAATCATATTTAATACATAAGTTGAATAAGCTAAAATAAAATATAAAATAAAAGTAAAGTAAGAGAGAATGAATAAAAATAAAGGAAATTTTTTACGAACGGGCTTCTGAATCATGAACAACAATAGCTATCTTGGTTCATATAAAATAGGATTAACCCCCATTGCGTATTGGTACTTATCGGATATAGAATAGATCCGCTTCCCTTTTTTCCTATGAATCAAATTGTTCCATTATTACTAACAGAATAGAACAAATATTAATCCTTTCTCCGAAATAATTACCTAAAAAAGGGGGGGTCTGTAACATAGTTTTTTCCAATGCAATAAAGTTACATAGTGTCTATTTTTCGTTGATAAAGGGGTATTTCCATGGGTTTGCCTTGGTATCGTGTTCATACTGTTGTATTGAATGATCCCGGTCGTTTGCTTTCGGTTCATATAATGCATACTGCTCTGGTTGCCGGTTGGGCCGGTTCGATGGCTCTATATGAATTAGCTGTTTTTGATCCCTCCGACCCTGTTCTTGATCCAATGTGGAGACAAGGTATGTTCGTTATACCTTTCATGACTCGTTTAGGAATAACCAATTCATGGGGCGGTTGGAATATTACAGGAGGGACTATAACGAATCCGGGTCTTTGGAGTTATGAAGGGGTAGCCGGAGCACATATCGTGTTTTCTGGCTTGTGCTTCTTGGCAGCTATTTGGCATTGGGTATATTGGGATCTAGAAATTTTTTGTGATGAACGTACAGGAAAACCTTCTTTGGATTTGCCCAAGATTTTTGGAATTCATTTATTTCTTTCAGGAGTGGCTTGCTTTGGTTTTGGCGCATTTCATGTAACAGGATTATATGGTCCTGGAATATGGGTATCCGACCCTTATGGACTAACCGGAAAGGTCCAACCCGTAAATCCGGCGTGGGGCGTGGAGGGTTTTGACCCTTTTGTTCCGGGAGGAATAGCCTCTCATCATATTGCAGCAGGGACGTTGGGTATATTAGCGGGCTTATTCCATCTTAGTGTTCGTCCGCCTCAACGTCTATACAAAGGATTACGTATGGGAAATATTGAAACCGTCCTTTCCAGTAGTATTGCTGCTGTCTTTTTTGCAGCTTTTGTTGTTGCTGGAACTATGTGGTATGGTTCTGCAACTACTCCCATCGAATTATTTGGTCCTACTCGTTATCAATGGGACCAGGGATACTTTCAACAAGAAATATATCGAAGAGTTAGTGCTGGACTAGCTGAAAATCAAAGTGTATCAGAAGCTTGGTCTAAAATTCCTGAAAAATTAGCTTTTTATGATTATATTGGTAATAATCCAGCAAAAGGGGGGTTATTCCGAGCGGGTTCAATGGACAATGGGGATGGAATAGCTGTTGGATGGTTAGGACACCCCGTCTTTCGAAATAAAGAAGGGCGTGAACTTTTTGTACGCCGTATGCCTACTTTTTTTGAAACATTTCCGGTTGTTTTGGTAGACGGAGACGGAATTGTTAGAGCCGACGTGCCGTTTAGAAGGGCAGAATCTAAATATAGTGTCGAACAAGTAGGTGTAACTGTTGAGTTTTATGGTGGTGAACTCAATGGAGTGAGTTATAGTGATCCCGCAACTGTGAAAAAATATGCTAGACGGGCTCAATTGGGTGAGATTTTTGAATTAGATCGTGCTACTTTGAAATCCGATGGTGTTTTTCGTAGCAGTCCAAGAGGTTGGTTTACTTTTGGGCATGCTTCGTTTGCTCTACTTTTCTTCTTTGGACACATTTGGCATGGTGCTAGAACCCTCTTCAGAGATGTTTTTGCTGGTATTGATCCAGATTTGGATGCTCAAGTGGAATTTGGGGCATTCCAAAAACTTGGAGATCCAACTACAAAAAGACAAGCAGTCTGATGCAATATTGCTTTTTTTCTTCTAGTTTTTGTTTGCGATTTTGTAGGGTACTGTAGGAATCTTGATTTAAATCGCTGCCGTTTCTTTTACTCTTTTTCGTTCTTTATCCGGAGGGATACTCCTAAGTAAACATAAAAAAACAGGTATGAAAGCTATAATTGTAAACCACGATCAAATTTATGGAAGCATTGGTTTATACATTTCTCTTAGTATCGACTTTAGGGATCATTTTTTTCGCTATTTTTTTTCGGGAACCGCCTAAAATTTCAACTAAAAAATGAAATAATTTTTCATTATCTTCATTGATGTAATCAGCCTCCAAATATTTGGAGGCTGATTACGTCAACTAGTCCCCGTGTTCCTCGAATGGATCTCTTAGTTGTTGAGAGGGTTGCCCAAAGGCAGTATATAGAGCATACCCAGTAAAACTTACAAGTAACCCAGATATAAAGATGGCGACTAGGGTTGCTGTTTCCATTATTATAGAATTGAAAGACCACAATGGATCTATGCTAAGATCCTTTATTTACAACGGAATGGTATACAAAGTCAACAGATCGTAATGAATACAAAATAAGATTTATGGCTACACAAACTGTTGAGGATAGTTCTAGATCTGGTCCAAGAAGCACTACTGTAGGGAAGTTATTGAAACCGTTGAATTCCGAATATGGTAAAGTAGCTCCTGGATGGGGAACGACCCCTTTGATGGGTGTTGCAATGGCGCTATTTGCGGTATTCCTATCTATTATTTTGGAGATTTATAATTCTTCTGTTCTACTGGATGGAATTTCAGTGAATTAGACTCAGAAGAATCTTGAAGTCTTAGCTTTTCGTTCGATACAAAAGAGTAAAGTATGTATGTAGGTCTAAAAATTTTAGCCTATTCTCCCTTGGTAGTTCGACCGCGAAATTTTTTTCTGCATTGTATATTTCCGGAATATGAGTGTGTGACTTGTTAGAATGGGCCCTATGGATAGTACAGAGAATGGGGTCTGTCATCTTTATCAAGATGGTTTTACTTCGTCGGATATTCATTCGAGTATCTGGAGCACGAAATAGATCAAATAGATCACAAAGTATTCGAACTATGATTCATACTTAATACTCAGACCTCGTAGCCGGACTTCTTTCCATTCTATCTTATAAACTTTAATAAATCAAAAAAAAATTCTGCTTTTAAACTCTTATTTGGATCAAAGGACAAAGGCTTCTTTGTATTTTATGTTTTTAATCATTATAGCTATTTTTTGATTGAATAAGTGATGATCCAATGGTTCTCACTCAGTGAACTTTGGACTTTGAAGGTTTCATTGAATTATCGTGGTTCTCGTATGAATCTGAGGTTT